TAAAAAGAAAAGGATTATAACCTTTATAAATGGGGTATGAACCCAGTAGCTTATTTAGCTTATCTTTTTTAAATATATTTTGGTGTATGATGCACAAAAGTTTTTGATACTTTTAGAAATAGTTTAATTCTATTAAATATAATGAATATGATTATAAATCATATAATTTACCCTATCAAGGTAACCCTTTTATCAGGCAATTCATTGGGTTTATATGTAAATTTATTTTTTTATATATAAATATTCTAATATTTCATTTAAATTATTAAAATAATTTAAATATTATAAATATATTTAAATATAATGAAATTTAAAAAGTACTATTTAAAATATTTTAAAATATTAAATTAAATAAATTTTAATAATTATTTATTTAAATAAAATTAATATAAAATATTTATTTATAATAGAATTTTAATTAAATTTCAATCTAAGTCTTTAATAATAGATGATATATATTTATATTAAATTATTTATATTTAATATATAAATCTATATAATCCTCTTCATCATAATATATAAATATCTATATAATATATAAATATTCAATATAACAAATAAATATATATATAAATGTATTGTTGAAATATTTATATTAAATATAAAATTTTAATATAAAATATATTAAGAATATATATTCATTATATAAAAACAATAGTTCTTGAATATATTATATATTAATTTTTAGGAATGTTTGTAGAATAAGTAAAGAATATATTCATATATATTAATAATAAATATTTTAATATTAATATAAATATTTATAATAATCAAAAAATATATAAATATATATATATATATAAATTATTTAATTAAAATATAAATTAATACATATATAAATATATATATATATATATAATTATTTAATTTTAAATATAAATTTTCTATATATTCAATATTACGAATAATAAGATGTTTAGAAGTATGGCATAATTTATTAATTGTGATATAATGGACTTATATTAATATTAAAATTTTAATATAAAATATTGATAATTTAATGTTTAAAAATTAAAAGTGGTATAATTATTTAAAAATTAATAATTTTTCTTATAAATAAAAATATTAAAATATTTATATATATATATATATTTAATATAAATATTATATATTATAATTATAAAAAAAAAAGAAAAAAAAAATACTTAAATTATTTATTTATTAAATAAAATATTTAATTTATTTTATTATTTATATAGAAAATTTATAATAATAAAAATAAAAAATAAAATTTAAGGGGTTATTTTTGTTTTTGTCTAGGTAATTACTGTTTTTAAGTTATTAAAATTATATTTATAAGAAAATTAAAAAATTTATTTAATTTAATTATTTAAAAATTTATTTTTATTAATATATAGTTAATTAATTAATAAATTTTAAATTTAAAAGTTTTATTCTTGCTTAAATATTTATTATTAATTTATTTTACATGTAAATTTTTGTGTGAATTTAAATATATTTTAATAATATATTTTTTATATTATATTCGCAGTAATTAATATTATGAATTTAAAGAAATTTAGAAATAGTAATATTATTGAGTATTAACAAATTTTGTGCCAAGCAGTTGCGGTTATACAAAAAATACAAATAAATTATATTAGATGTAGTTAAATTGAGATAAATTTAAATTAAAATTAAATTTGTTAGGTGAAATTTTAAATTTATAATAATTTATTTTAAAAATTAATTGAAGCTAGAAAATTTTAATTATAAACTAGGATTAGATACCCTATTATTTAAAATGTAAGTATAAAGTCTAGAGTAGTAATAGTTATGTTCTTGAAACTTAAAGAATTTGGCGGTATTTTAGTCTATTCAGAGGAACCTGTTCTATAATCGATAGTCCACGTTGGATCTTACTTAAATTTGTTTATCAATATGTATATCGCCGTTATCAGAATATTTTATAAGAATAATAATTTTCTAAATTTTTAATTAAATAATGATGTCAGGTCAAGGTGCAGTTTATATTTAAGTAGAAATGGGTTACAATAAAATAATTTAAACGGAAATAAGATTGAAATATTTTATGGAAGGTGGATTTGATAGTAAAATTATGTAGATTATTAATTTGATTATAGCTCTAAAATATGCACACATCGCCCGTCGCTCTTATTATTAAGATAAGATAAGTCGTAACATAGTAGATGTACTGGAAAGTGTATCTAGAATGACAATTTAAAGCTTATTTAGTAAAGTTTTTCATTTACATTGAAAAGATATTTGTGCAAATCAAATTAAATTGAAATATAATTTATTTATTAATATTTTTATTTAAATTTATATTTTTATTAAAAATAATTATAATTTTAAATGTTTTAGTATAGTATATAGAATAAATAATTTTTATGATAGTAAATTAGTACTGTAAAGAAAAATTGAAATAAATTGAAAAATTAATATTAAGAAAGAAGATTTAGTTTATTGTACCTTGTGTATCAGGGTTTATTAATTAAAAAATAATAATTATTATTTTTCTCGATTTCAAAAGAGTTAATAGATTATATTAGTTTTTGTGGAAAAATAATTAATAATAATTTATTGGAAATGAAAAGTTAATCGTTTTTGAAGGTATCTAGTTTTTTAAGAAATGAATTTAATTCAGTTATTTTAAGTATATTAATTTAATTATATAATTTAATATTTTAAAGTAGTAATATTTTATGGGATAAGCTGTAAAATAAATAATTAAAAATTAATTAATTTATTAATAAATATATGCTTATAAATAGCAATTATTATTAAATATGTTATAATTTATTTTATAAAATTAATTATTTAATTTAATTTTAATTATTTATTAAAATATTTATTTTAATAATAAAAATAAATTAATAATGATAAAATTAGTATATAATTTAATTTGTATAAATATAATTAAATGTTAGTTTTATATAAAGAACTCGGCAAATATTGTATTCGCCTGTTTATCAAAAACATGTCTTTTTGTTATTTATTTAAAGTCTAATCTGCCCACTGATAAAATTGAAGGGCCGCGGTATTTTAACCGTGCAAAGGTAGCATAATCATTAGTTTTTTAATTGAAGGCTTGTATGAATGATTGGATGAGATATAAGCTGTTTCATATAAAATTAAATAGAATTTTATTTTTTAGTAAAAAAGCTAAAATAATATTAAAAGACGAGAAGACCCTATAGATCTTAATAATTTATATATTTTATTTATATAGAAAATTTAAGATATTATAATTATAATTATTTTATTGGGGTGATAATAAAATTTATTAAACTTTTATATTTATTTTACATAAATTAATGAATAATTGATCCATTTTTAATGATTAATAAATTAAGTTACCTTAGGGATAACAGCGTAATTTTTTTAGAGAGTTCATATCGATAAAAAAGTTTGCGACCTCGATGTTGGATTAAGAAATAAAATTGGGTGTAGAAGTTCAAAATTTTAGGTCTGTTCGACCTTTGATTTCTTACATGATCTGAGTTCAAACCGGCGTGAGCCAGGTTGGTTTCTATCTTTATTAAATTATAATATTTTAGTACGAAAGGACCAAATATTAAAAATATTAATTTTTTTATATTGAATTTTATTAATTTATACTATTTTGGCAGATTAGTGCAATAAATTTAGAATTTATGAATGTAATATTTTTACAAATAGTACTTGTTTTATATAGATTTAATTTTACCGTTAATTGGAAGTTTATTATTAGTTATTTGTGTAATAGTTGGTGTTGCATTTTTGACATTATTGGAACGTAAAGTATTAGGGTATATTCAAATTCGTAAGGGGCCTAATAAGGTAGGATTAGTAGGATTACCTCAACCTTTTTGTGATGCAATTAAATTATTTACAAAAGAACAAACTTATCCTTTATTATCAAATTATATTTCTTATTATTTTTCACCTGTTTTTTCTTTGTTTTTAGCATTATTAGTATGAATATGTATTCCTTTATTAATTAAATTATATTCATTTAATTTAGGAGTATTATTTTTTTTATGTTGTACTAGTTTAGGGGTGTATACAGTTATAATTGCTGGTTGATCATCAAATTCTAATTATGCTTTATTAGGAGGGTTACGAGCAGTAGCTCAAACTATTTCATATGAAGTTAGATTAGCTTTAATTTTATTATCTTTTGTATTTTTAATTGGAAGTTATAATTTATTAGGATTTTATTTATATCAAAAATATGTATGATTTTTATTAATTGCTTTTCCATTAGGATTAGTTTGATTTGCTTCATGTTTAGCTGAAACTAATCGAACTCCTTTTGATTTTGCTGAAGGAGAATCAGAATTAGTTTCAGGATTTAATGTTGAATATAGAAGAGGTGGATTTGCATTAATTTTTTTAGCTGAATATGCAAGAATTTTATTTATAAGAATATTATATGTTGTTATTTTTATGGGTAGAAATATTTTTGACTTAAGATTTTATTTAAAATTAGTATTTATTTCATTTTTATTTATTTGAGCACGAGGGACTTTACCTCGTTTTCGGTATGATAAATTAATATATTTAGCTTGAAAGAGATTTTTACCTTTTTCTTTAAATTATTTAATATTTTTTATTGGATTAAAAATTTTAATTATATCATTAATGTTGTGAATTTATATTAGTAAAGTTAATAGAATGTTTATATTCTATCTTATGTTTTCAAAACATATGCTTAAATTTCAAGCTCATTAACTAATTAATTAAGAAGAGAATCTCATCATTTAATAATTAATGGGTTAATTAAATAGTATAAGAAATAAAGAACAGTTAAAATTTGTCCAATTAAAATGTAAGGATCTTCAACAGGACGAGCTCCAATTCAAGTTAATAAAATTACAATAACTACTATACATCAAAATAAAATTTGATTAATTGGATAAAATTGAATTCCACGGAATTTTCTAAGATGATAAAAAGGTAAAATTATTAAAATTGCAATTGAAGCAACTAGGGCAATTACTCCTCCAAGTTTATTAGGAATAGAACGTAGAATTGCATATGCAAATAAAAAGTATCACTCAGGTTGAATATGAACTGGAGTAACTAATGGATTTGCTGGAATAAAATTATCAGGATCTCCTAAAAGGTAGGGATCTAATAATGTTAATAAAGTTAAAATTATAATTATTACAACAAATCCAACAATATCCTTATAAGTGAAATAAGGGTGGAATGGAATTTTATCAATGTTAGAATTAATTCCTAATGGATTATTAGATCCTGTTTGATGTAAAAATATTAAGTGAATTATTGTTATTGCTGCAACAATAAATGGAAAAATAAAATGAAAAGTAAAAAATCGAGTTAATGTAGCATTATCTACTGCAAATCCTCCTCATAATCATTGTACTAAATCAGTACCTAAGTAAGGAATTGCTGATAATAAGTTTGTAATTACTGTAGCCCCTCAAAAAGATATTTGTCCTCATGGAAGTACATACCCTATAAATGCTGTTCCTATAACTAAAAATAAAATAATTACTCCAACTAGTCATGTTGGTTCATATAAATAAGATCCATAATATATTCCTCGTCCTACATGTAGATAAATACAAATAAAGAAGAATGAAGCTCCGTTAGCATGTAGTGTTCGTAATAATCATCCATAATTTACATCACGGCAAATGTGGGCTACTCTATTAAATGCAATTGAAATATCTGCTGTATAGTGTATAGCTAAAAATAATCCAGTTAAAATTTGAATTACTAAACATAATCCTAGTAATGATCCAAAATTTCATCATCTAGAAATATTTGTAGGTGCTGGTAAATCTACTAAGGCATTATTTATAATTTTAAATAATGGATGTTCATGACGTAAAGGTTTATTCATTAGTTAATATATAGTTCGTAAAGGTCCGTAGAAAATATTAGTAATTTTTACTACAGCAATTAAGGTTAATAATAAATAGTTAATTAAAATTAAAGTGATAATATTTGTAGGAAAATTATATAATTTATTTAATCTAATTGAATTTTCTGTAATATAAGATATTAATTGTGGAATATTATTTATTTCATTATTAATAAATAAAGAAGAAATTATTGATTTATCAATAAATAAAGAAAAAATTAGAATTATTGAAATTAAATAAGTTATTGAAAATGTTAATTTTATAGATAAAGAAAATATTTCATTTGATGCTAATGAAGTTACATAAATAAATAATACTAATATTCCTCCTAGGAAAATTAAGAATAAAATATAAGAAAATCAGAATGTTTTAGTGAAGAGTCCTGTTAATAAACAGATTAAAAATGTTTGAATTAATAATAATAGTCCTATTGCTAAAGGATGATTTATTTGAAGAAAAGTTAATCTAGAAATAATGCTAATTATGTATAATATAATTTGATAAATATCAGGAAATAGTTTAATTAAAATATTAATTTTGGGGATTAATGATAAAGAAGTTTCTTTTTTCCTGAAGTTTTAAAAGAAATATTTCTTATTTTTGATTTACAAGACCAATGTTTTTATTAAACTATTAAAACTAATGTTAGTATTTATTTATTGAAGATTACCTTTATTTATATTTATTATTGGGGTTATAGTTTTTGTTTCTAATCGTAAACATTTATTATCAACTTTATTAAGTTTAGAATTTATAGTTTTAAGTTTATTTTTATTTTTATTTATTTATTTAAATTTATATAATTTTGAAATATTTTTTAGAATAATATTTTTGACTTTTTGTGTTTGTGAAGGAGCTTTAGGGTTATCAGTTTTGGTTTCTATAATTCGAACTCATGGAAATGATTATTTTCAAACTTTTAGAATTTTACAATGTTAAAATTTTTATTTGCAATTTTTTGTTTAGTTTTAATTAGTTTTATAAATAAAATATTTTGAATGGTACAAAGAATTTTATTTATATTATCTTTTTTATTTATTATTATAAATTATAGAAGAAATTATTTTTTGAATTTAAGTTATTTTTTAGGATGTGATATAATTTCATATGGTTTAATTTTATTAAGTTTTTGAATTTGTTCATTAATATTATTAGCAAGAGAATCAGTTGAAAAATATAATAATTATAGAAATTTTTTTGTTATAAATGTTATATTTTTATTATTATTTTTATATTTAACATTTAGAAGAATGGGATTATTTCAGTTTTATTTATTTTTTGAAAGTAGATTAATTCCAACATTATTTTTAATTATAGGGTGAGGGTATCAACCTGAACGTTTACAGGCTGGTATTTATTTACTATTTTATACTTTATTAGCATCTTTGCCAATATTAGTTGGAATTTTTTATTTATATAGTGATTGTAATTCAATAAATTTTTATTTATTAGGTAATAAAAGTTATATTAATGAGTTATTATATTTATGTATAATTTTAGCTTTTTTAGTAAAAATACCAATATTTTTTGTTCATTTATGATTACCTAAGGCTCATGTAGAAGCTCCTGTTTCTGGATCAATAATTTTAGCTGGAATTTTATTAAAATTAGGAGGATATGGATTATTGCGAGTATTTAGATTTTTATTAAATATTGGATTAAAGTTTAATTTTATTTGAGTTAGAATTAGATTAGTTGGAGGATTTTTAGTTAGATTAATTTGTTTACGACAAACTGATTTAAAGGCTTTAATTGCTTATTCATCGGTAGCTCATATGGGAATTGTATTAAGAGGTTTAATAACATTAACTTGTTGAGGATTTAGAGGATCATATACTTTAATAATTGCTCATGGATTATGTTCTTCAGGATTATTTTGTTTAGCAAATGTTTCTTATGAACGATTAGGTAGTCGAAGTTTATTAATTAATAAGGGATTATTAAATTTTATACCAAGAATAACATTATGATGATTTTTATTAAGTTCAGCAAATATAGCTGCTCCTCCAACTTTAAATTTATTAGGTGAAATTAGTTTATTAAATAGAATTGTTAGTTGATCATGAATATCAATATTTATGATTGCATTATTATCATTTTTTAGAGCTGCATATACTTTATATTTATATTCTTATAGTCAACATGGAAAGTTATATTCTGGAATATATTCTAGCAGAGGAGGTGTATTACGTGAATATTTATTAATATTTCTTCATTGATTTCCTTTAAATTTATTAATTTTAAAAAGTGAATCATGCTTTTTATGATTATATTTAAATAGTTTAATATAAAATATTGATTTGTGGTGTCAATGATATGAATTTTATTCATTTTAGATCGTGAAATATTTATCAATTTGTGTAATTAGATTTATTAGTTTAATTAGAATTAGAATTAGTTTATTTATTTTAAGAATTATTTATTTATTAAGTGAATATATAGTATTTATTGAATGAGAAGTAGTTTCTTTATATTCATCTAGAATTGTAATAACTTTTTTATTTGATTGAATAAGATTAATATTTATATCATTTGTTTTATTAATTTCTTCATTAGTAATTTATTATAGAAAGGAATATATATCATCTGATATAAATATTAATCGATTTATTATATTAGTTTTAATATTTGTTTTATCTATAATATTATTAATTATTAGTCCTAATTTAATTAGAATTTTATTAGGATGAGATGGATTAGGGTTAGTTTCTTATTTATTAGTAATTTATTTTCAAAATGTAAAGTCTTATAATGCTGGTATATTAACAGCTTTATCAAATCGAATTGGAGATGTAGCTTTTTTATTATCAATTGCTTGAATGTTAAATTATGGGAGTTGAAATTATATTTTTTATTTAGAAATTATGAAAATGGAAAAGAGAATATTAATTATTGCTGGATTGATTATATTAGCTGCTATAACTAAAAGAGCTCAAATTCCATTTTCTTCTTGATTACCAGCTGCAATAGCAGCTCCTACACCAGTTTCAGCTTTAGTTCATTCATCAACATTAGTAACAGCAGGAGTTTATTTATTAATTCGATTTAATGTTTTATTAACAGATTCTTGAACAGGACAATTGTTATTATTAATTTCAGGATTAACTATATTTATAGCTGGAATTGGGGCTAATTTTGAATTTGATTTAAAAAAAATTATTGCTTTATCAACTTTAAGTCAATTAGGTTTAATAATAAGAATTCTTTCTATAGGATTTGCAAAATTAGCTTTTTTTCATTTATTAACACATGCATTATTTAAGGCTTTATTATTTATATGTGCAGGAGCAATTATTCATAATATAAATAATAGTCAAGATATTCGTAATATAGGGGGATTTACTTATCATATACCATTAACATCTTCATGTTTTAATGTAGCAAATTTAGCTTTATGTGGAATACCATTTTTAGCAGGATTTTATTCAAAGGATTTAATTTTAGAAATTGTATCTTTATCATATGTAAGTATATTTAGATTTTTTTTATATTTTTTTTCTACTGGATTGACAGTTTGTTATTCTTTACGATTAGTTTATTATTCAATAACTGGTGATTTTAACCCTAGATCATTACATCTTTTAAATGATGAAGGTTGAGTAATGTTAAAGGGTATATTAGGGTTATTAATTATAGCAATTATTGGAGGAAGTATATTAAATTGATTAATTTTTCCTACTCCTGATATAATTTGTTTACCTAATTATTTAAAGTTATTAACTTTATTTGTTTGTATTATTGGAGGGCTTATAGGATATATTATTTCAAATGTTTCATTATATTTTATAAATAAATCAATAGTTTATTATTTAAGTAGAACTTTTTTAGGGTCAATATGATTTATACCTTATATCTCAACTTATGGTATTATTTTTCATCCATTAAATTTAGGGATTTTATCAATAAAAAGATTTGATCAAGGATGATCTGAATTTTTTGGAGGTCAAAATTTATATATAAATTTAAAAAATTATTCAAGATTTAATCAAATTGTTCAAAATAATAATTTAAAAATTTATTTATTAGTATTTGGTACATGAATTATTATTATTACTGGATTAGTAATTTTAAAATAATTTAAATAGCTTAATTATTAGAGCATAGCACTGAAGATGCTAGGGTGATATATTTATCTTTAAGTAGTGAAATTAATTTAGTAATTTATAAAAGAAATATTCTTTATTTTTACAGTGAAAATGTAAGGTTTTATATTAAACTATATAAATAGAGGTATAAATGGAATTTAACCATTAAAGATTAAAGTTAGCAGCTTTTTCTTGAACATCGTACCTCCTTAATTGGAATTTTATAATTCAGTTGTATCATTAACAGTGATAAGCCTCTATTTTGGCTTCAATTAAAGAATAAGGATGACATTTCATCTAAGATTAGGTCGAAACTAATTGCAATAAATCGCTTCATATTCAAGGAAGATTGAAAAATCTTCAATACTTTTTGAATGCAAATCAAATGTTATAATTAACTACAACCCTAATTAAGCAGTTCATTCAAGAGCTCCTTGATTTCATTCATGATATAATCCTAATAAAAGAATAATAATGAAAAATATACTTGTAAATGATCAAATTATAAGATTAGAGAATTTAATAATTATAATTATAGGTAAGATTAAAGCAATTTCTACATCAAAAATTAAGAAAATAATTGCAATTAAAAAAAATTGAAGTGAAAAAGGAAGACGAGAAGATCTTTTTGGGTCAAATCCACATTCAAATGGGGAAGCTTTTTCTCGATCAATAACGGATTTTTTTGATAAAATTGTTGCTAATAATATAACTACGATTGCAATAATTATAATGATTGAACTTATAATAAATAATGAAAAAATTATTTATACTAATTAATAATTAGTCCTTATGATTGGAAGTCATATATACTTTTATACTATATAAATATTAACCTCCTCATCAATAAATAGAGATATAAAGGAATAATCAAACTACATCAACAAAGTGTCAGTATCAAGCTGCTGCTTCAAATCCAAAATGATGATTATTTGAAAAATGATTATTAAGATGACGAATTAAGCAAATTAATAAAAATGTTGTTCCAATAATAACATGAATTCCGTGAAATCCTGTTGCTATAAAAAATGTAGAACCATAAACAGCATCAGCAATTGTAAATGGGGCTTCAGCATATTCATACCCTTGTAGAAGTGTAAAATAAAATCCTAATAGAATTGTAAAAAATAAACCTTGAGTAGCTTGAGAATGATTACCTTCTATTAAACTATGGTGGGCTCATGTAACAGTAACTCCAGATGATAATAAAATTGCTGTATTTAATAATGGAATATGGAATGGATTGAAAGGGATAATTCCTATTGGAGGTCAATTAATTCCTAATTCAATAGTAGGGGAAAGACTACTATGAAAAAATGCTCAAAAAAATGAAATAAAAAAGAATACTTCTGATACAATAAATAAAATTATTCCTCATCGTAATCCTAAAGTGACATGATATGTATGTAATCCTTGAAAGGTACCTTCACGAGAAATATCTCGTCATCATTGATATATTGTTAATAATGTAATAATTGTTCCTAATGTGAATAATGATATATCATATTGGTGGAATCATTTTACTAATCCAGAAACTGTAGTTATAGCTCCAATAGCACCAGTTAATGGTCAAGGACTATAGTCTACTAAATGAAACGGATGATTTGAGTGAGTTGACATTAGTTTACTTCTCTAGAATATAATGTTCTTAAAACAGCAAATACATAAGATTGAATAATTGCAACTGCTGATTCAAGGACTAATAAAGCAATTTGTCCAATAATTAAAAGACTAATAAGAGAATAAGATAAAGAAGGTCCTGTATTTCCTAATAAAGTTAATAATAAATGTCCTGCAATTATATTTGCAGCTAGTCGAACTGCCAATGTTCCAGGTCGAATTACATTTCTAATTGTTTCAATACAAACTATAAAAGGTATTAAAACAGCAGGAGTTCCTTGAGGAACTAAATGAGCAAATATATGTTGAGTATGATTAATTCATCCATAAATTATAAAACATAATCATAGAGGTAATGCTAAAGTTAATGTTAATGTTAAATGACTTGTTCTAGTAAAAATATATGGAAATAATCCTATAAAATTATTAAATAAAATTAATGAAAATAATGAAATAAAAATAAAAGTTCTTCCTGGATGACCTGTAGGTCCTAAAAGTGTCTTAAATTCCTTATGGAGAGTTAATAAAATATTATTTCAAATAATTTGATATCGATTTGGTATAAATCAATATATTGATGGAATTATTAATAATCCAATAAAAGTTCTTAATCAATTTAATGATAAATTAAAAACTCTAGATGAAGGGTCAAATACAGAAAATAAATTTGTTATCATTTTCAGTTAAAGGAAGAAGTTGATAAATTATTACTTTCATTTATTTTAGGAGTTGGGGGTAAGAATGAATAATAATTTATAATGTTAAATAATATAAAGGTTAATGAAAATACAATAAATAGTAAGAGTCAACTAATTGGTGCTATTTGTGGAATCAAAAAATATTAGAAATACTAATAATTTTAGTTTGACATACTAATGTTATGGTTTTAACTAATTTTTTCATTAGAAGTAATCGCTAATTTACTATTAAGTGGTTTAAGAGACCAATACTTGCTTTCAGTCATCTAATGATTAATTACTTATATGAGAAATTCATTTAATAAAATGATTTACTGGGATGCTTTCGATTACAATTGGTATAAAACTATGGTTTGCTCCACAAATTTCTGAACATTGTCCAAAGAATAATCCTGGACGATTAATTAAAAAACTTGTTTGATTTAGTCGTCCAGGAGTTCCATCAACCTTAATTCCTAAGGCTGGAATAGTTCATGAATGAATTACATCTGCAGCTGTAACTAAAATTCGAATTTGAGAATTTATTGGTAAAACTACACGATTATCAACATCTAATAATCGAAATCCGTCAGTTGATAATTCATTTGTTGGAATTATATAAGAATCAAATTCAATATTTAAGAAATCTGAATATTCATAACTTCAATATCATTGATGTCCAATAGTTTTTAAAGTAATAATTGGTTCATTAATTTCATCTAGAAGATAAAGTAATCGTAAAGAAGGTAAGGCAATAAATATTAAAACAATAGCAGGTAATACTGTTCAAATTACTTCAATTGTTTGTCCATGAAGTAAAAATCGATTAGTATAATTATTAAAAAATAATATAAATATTAAATATCCTACTAAAATTGTAATTATAATTAAAATTAATAGAGCATGATCATGAAAAAAAGTTAATTGTTCTATTAATGGAGAAGCTCTATCTTGAAGACCTAAATTTGCTCATGTTGACATTTTCTAATAAAAGAAAAAATCTTTATATATGGAGCTTAAATCCATTGCACTAATCTGCCATATTAGAAAAAATTAATTAGTTAATAAAGGAAGTTCAGAGTAACTATGTTCTGCAGGTGGTAAGTTTTGGTATCATTCAATTGAAGAATTTAATTGAATAGGAAATACAATAGTTTTCTTAGTAATTATACTTTCTCAAATAATATATAAAAAGAAAATAACTCCTAAGAATGAAATTGTTGATCCAATAGTGGAAACAATATTTCATGCAGTATAAGCATCTGGATAATCAGAATATCGTCGAGGTATCCCTGCTAATCCTAAGAAGTGTTGAGGGAAAAAGGTTAAATTTACTCCAATAAATATTACAGCAAATTGACTTTTTAATATTGTTGGATTTAATGTTAGACCAGTAAAAAGAGGGTATCAGTGAACAAATCCTCCTATAATTGCAAATACAGCTCCTATAGATAATACATAATGAAAATGAGCAACGACATAATAGGTATCATGTAAAATAATATCAATTGAAGAATTAGCTAAAACAACTCCAGTTAAACCTCCAACTGTAAATAAAAATACAAATCCTAAAGCTCATAGTATAGCTGGAGAATATGTTATTTGTGTTCCATGAAGAGTTGCTAATCAACTAAAAATTTTAATTCCAGTGGGAACAGCAATAATTATTGTAGCTGAAGTAAAGTAAGCTCGAGTATCCACATCTATTCCAACAGTAAATATATGATGGGCTCATACAATAAATCCTAATAATCCAATAGCCAGTATAGCATAAATTATTCCTAATGAACCGAATGTTTCCTTTTTTCCACTTTCTTGACTAATAATATGAGAAATTATCCCAAATCCAGGTAAAATTAAAATATAAACTTCAGGGTGACCAAAAAATCAAAATAAATGTTGGTATAGAATTGGATCACCCCCTCCAGCTGGATCAAAAAATGAAGTATTTAAGTTTCGATCTGTTAATAATATAGTAATAGCCCCAGCTAAAACAGGTAAAGATAATAAAAGAAGAATAGCAGTAATAACAACAGCTCAAACAAATAAAGGTATTCGATCAAATGTAATTCCTGTTGATCGTATATTAATTACTGTAGTAATAAAATTTACAGCCCCTAAAATTGAAGAAATACCAGCTAAATGTAAAGAAAAAATTGCTAAATCTACTGATCCTCCACCATGAGCAATAGCTGCTGATAATGGGGGATATACAGTTCATCCAGTTCCAGCTCCATTTTCAACTATACTTCTAACTAATAAAAGAGTTAATGAAGGAGGAAGTAATCAAAAACTTATATTATTTATTCGAGGGAATGCTATATCAGGAGCTCCTAATATTAATGGAACTAATCAATTTCCAAATCCTCCAATTATAATAGGTATTACTATAAAGAAAATTATAACAAATGCATGAGCAGTTACAATTACATTATAAATTTGATCATCACCAATTAAGGCTCCTGGGTGACCTAGTTCAGCACGAATTAAAATACTTAACGATGTTCCAATTATTCCGGCTCAAGCTCCGAAAATAAAATAGAGAGTTCCAATATCTTTATGATTTGTTGAAAATAATCATTGTCGCGATTAAGTGGCTGAAAATCTAGGTGATAGACTGTAAATCTATTTATGGAATTTAAATTCCCTTAATCAATTTATAAGGCTTTATAGTCAATAATGATATTAGACTGCAATTCTAAAGGAGTAATTTTATTACTAAGGCTTAAAAGATTTATACTTATATATATAGCTTTGAAGGCTATTAGTTTATTTAACTTAAAACCTTAAATTAAAAAGTTAAATAAATTATTGAAATAATAAATAATCCAAATAGTGAAATAAAGGATAAAATTGAATAAAAAATTATATTAAAATTATTTAAATTTGAATTATTAAATCAATTTGATTCTGAATAATTTAACATAAATGCTGAATAGCTAATTCGTAAATAGAAATATAAAGTGATTAAAGTTAATGATGTTATAAAAATTAAAAGTATTAATTGATAATTTATTCTTAATTGTTGAATTACTAATCATTTAGGTAAAAATCCTAAAAATGGAGGTAATCCTCCTAAAGATAATAAATTTATAAATAAAGAAAATTTTAAAATTTTTGATGAAAAAAATAAATAAAATACTTGATTAATATGAAATAATTTAAATACATTGAAAAGAAAAACAATTGTAAATGATAAAAATCTATATATTAAAAAATAAAATAATCATAAATTTTCATTTGAAATTATTGCTGCTAGTATTCATCCTAAATGATTGATAGAAGAAAATGCCATAATTTTTCGTAATGAAGTTTGATTTAATCCTCCTAAAGATCCAATAATTATTGATATAATAATAATAAAAATAAAAAAATTTTTATTAATAATATAAGAAATTAGTATTATTGGAGCAATTTTTTGTCAAGTTATTAAAATTAAATTATTTACTCATGATAATCCTTCTATTACTCCAGGAAATCAAAAATGAAATGGAGCTGCTCCTGATTTTAATATTAAAGATGATAGAATAATAATATTAGAATAGGAATAATTAAAATTTAATTGAGAAATAAAATTAAATTTTAATATTGATATGATTACTGCAAATAATAAAATTGAAGAAGCTAAAGCTTGAGTTAAAAAGTATTTTAAAGAGGCTTCTGTTGATATTAAGTTATTTGTGTCAATTATTAAGGGGATAAAAGACAATAAATTAATTTCAAGCCCTATTCATGCTCTTAATCAAGAATTAGATGAAACAGTAATTAGTGTTCCTATTATTAAAGTTCTAAAAAATAGAATTTTAGAAGAATTTTTAAAAAT